CTTGACAGTAATATATGTTGTATATGTAAATCCTAGATGTGAAAATAGGCATCATTCATCCACGAAAGGGTATAATATAAAGAAAAGACGGAAATCCATATGAAAAATCAAAAATAAAGAACAAAGGCCAATAAGATCGAAATAATGAATCATAAATCGAGTTCGGGTTCGAATTCCATAAGTAATATAATATGGATCTTATTTTCTATAATGATAGAGAAATGAAACACATTTATTTACGATTTCATCTACTTGCAATTTTTTTTTGAAAAAAAAAAGATTGGCTGAACTTGCAATGAGTAAACGATTGAATTGGATTCGGTTGGTTGGTACCAACTAAATCGAGTGCTATCTCCCATTTATCTCTTATTGAATTAACTGATCAACTTGCTATCGGACATTTATTTTCGATTCGATTTGGTATTATTCCAAAAAGGATTTCGACATATTTCACTTTATTATAATTATGAGAATCAATCCTACTACTTCTAACCCTGCGGTTTCCACACTTGAAGAAAAAAACCTAGGGCGTATCGCTCAAATTATTGGCCCAGTACTGGATGTCGTTTTTCCCCCGGGCAAAATGCCTAATATTTATAACGCTTTGGTAGTTAAGGGTCGAGATACTGTCGGTCAGCAAATTAATGTGACTTGCGAGGTACAACAATTATTAGGAAATAATCGAGTTAGAGCTGTAGCTATGAGTGCTACAGATGGGCTGATGAGAGGAATGGAAGTGATTGACGCAGGAGCTCCTCTAAGTGTTCCAGTCGGCGGAGCTACTCTCGGGCGAATCTTCAACGTTCTTGGGGAGCCTGTTGATAATTTAGGTCCTGTAGATACTCGCACAACATCTCCTATTCATAGATCTGCGCCTGCCTTTATACAGTTAGATACGAAATTATCAATCTTTGAAACAGGTATTAAAGTGGTAGATCTTTTAGCTCCTTATCGCCGTGGAGGAAAAATCGGACTATTTGGGGGAGCTGGAGTAGGTAAAACAGTACTCATCATGGAATTGATCAACAACATTGCCAAAGCTCATGGAGGCGTATCCGTATTTGGCGGAGTAGGAGAACGTACTCGTGAAGGAAATGATCTTTACATGGAAATGAAAGAATCCGGAGTAATTAATGAAAAAAATCTTGCAGAATCAAAAGTAGCTTTAGTCTATGGTCAAATGAATGAACCGCCGGGAGCTCGTATGAGAGTTGGTTTGACTGCCCTAACTATGGCAGAATATTTCCGGGATGTTAATGAACAAGATGTGCTTCTATTCATCGACAATATCTTTCGTTTTGTCCAAGCAGGATCAGAAGTATCCGCATTATTAGGGAGAATGCCTTCTGCAGTGGGTTATCAACCTACCCTTAGTACAGAAATGGGTTCTTTGCAAGAAAGAATTACTTCTACCAAAGAGGGATCTATAACTTCGATCCAAGCAGTTTATGTACCTGCGGACGATTTGACCGACCCTGCTCCTGCCACTACATTTGCACATTTAGATGCTACTACCGTACTATCAAGAGGATTAGCTGCCAAAGGTATTTATCCAGCAGTAGATCCTTTAGATTCAACGTCAACTATGTTACAACCTCGGATCGTTGGCGAGGAACATTATGAAACTGCGCAAAAAGTAAAACAAACTTCACAACGTTACAAAGAACTTCAGGACATTATAGCTATTCTTGGGTTGGATGAATTATCCGAGGAGGATCGTTTAACTGTAGCAAGAGCACGAAAAATTGAGCGTTTCTTATCACAACCCTTCTTCGTGGCAGAAGTATTTACTGGTTCTCCAGGAAAATATGTTGGTCTTGCAGAAACAATTAGGGGGTTTCAACTGATCCTTTCCGGAGAATTAGATGGTCTGCCCGAGCAGGCCTTTTATTTGGTGGGTAACATCGATGAAGCTACCGCGAAAGCTATGAACTTAGAAGTGGAGAGCAATTTGAAGAAATGACCTTAAATCTTTGTGTACTGACTCCTAATCGAATTATTTGGGATTCAGAAGTGAAAGAAATCATTTTATCTACAAATAGTGGCCAAATTGGTGTATTACCAAACCACGCCCCTATTGCCACGGCTGTAGATATAGGTCTTTTGAGAATACGCCTCAACGACCAATGGTTAACGGTGGCTCTGATGGGTGGTTTTGCTAGAATAGGGAATAATGAGATCACCATTTTAGGAAATGATGCGGAGATGAGTACTGACATTGATCCGCAAGAAGCTCAACAAGCTCTTGAAATAGCTGAAGCTAACTTGAGTAGAGCTGAGGGTAAGAGACAAGTGATTGAAGCGAATCTAGCTCTCAGACGAGCTAGGACACGAGTAGAGGCTGTCAATGTTATTTTCTACTAGTCAATACATCAAAATAATCAAAAGAAGTTTTTTAGAAGTTCTTTATTATACACCACATTTAGATTCTGCCAATTGAAGACAATCAAGTCTAATCTGATACAACGAAAAAAAGAAGATGGGTAGAAAAACTTATTAGATACCATTGCATTGACTCCGGTATCTAATAAGTTCTACCTACTATTGGATTTGAACCAATGACTCCTGCCGTATGAAAGCAATACTCTAACCACTGAGTTAAGTAGGTAATTTATCACCGCAAAAGAAGACCCATCACCCCGGGGATTATAGATAGAATATAATTTCTAAGCAATACCAATCTGTTAACAGTAAACGGATCAGAGAGTTATCATGTGGGATTAGGGAATATCCATCTTGACAAGAAATTATCTATATGTTAAGATGTCTATGACAAGGGCTATAGCTCAGTTAGGTAGAGCACCTCGTTTACACGTGCGCCAATGCTTTTCAAGGGAGCTTATTATGCAGTGAACATAATTCATCTTATTGAAAAATCAATGTCTTACTCCATAGATTCGAGAGAACAATAGCCTGACAAATATTTGGTTCGGTCCGATTTTGGTGCGAATTTTGGTGCCAAATCAAATAGAACCCGTCATTGATTTGATAGTTGATAAGGTAAATACCCAGCCCATTCAATGCTAGGCATAATGAGTATAAGGGCTTCAAAAAAAAAACCTCTTTTCGTCCTATGAACTTTAAGGTGTATGAAGTCTCATATTCGACTCTTGCAGCGGAACGATAGAGACTCCATTTAACTTAGGTTGATCTAAGCCGAAAGCAGACCTAAGTCAAGGTAACCCTTCTTTGAAACACTTTGGTATTGCTACTAGATCTGAATACAAATAATGAATCAGAGCACATGGAGCCAGCTCATTATTTTCCTGTAAAGAAAAGATATGGTGGACTAACTGATCTTTACATCAGTTGATGAAAGAGCCCAATGCAACAAAAAAAATGCATGTTGGGTCTTTGAAACAGTTCGAATCATTTCGATAATAATCAGTTTGATCTGTTTTACCGAGAAGGTCTACGGTTCGAGTCCGTATAGCCCTAATACATTCTATTTGTCTATTTTTGTATAGACATTCTATTTTTGTTTAGTATAGTTTTCATTTCCTCATTAGTACTTGTTTATAGACTGAACAGACCAGACCGTTGGTTGTTTCATAGAAATGAAATGAAAGCATTACCACATATTCATGTAAATACATAGGGACCTGAAAATAAAAACAATAATTCATTCCAATGGATCTAATCAGATCAGTATCTGTCAAATCTAGGACAAGAAAAAGAAAGAAAATATAATCGTTGGATGCATTAGATTGTGTTTACGTATTCGTATTTCTATAAAATCAATAGAAGCAACGACGATCCTTTACCTGTATTTTAATGAAAAGAATACTTCGAATATGTTAGGAATCCCTAGACATTTTTTACCCCAAAAATTTTTTCGGTTTTGTTCGGTTTTGATAATAACTATATCTTATTTCATTTTATTATTTATACATTAAATAACATTATATATTTACATATAATATATATAAGATTACATAATATATATATAAGAAATATATATTTCTAAAATAGAAAATACAAAGAAATAAATATAAGGAAATATCAAGAAAAAACCATAGTATTACGTTTCATAATTATGAAACATAGTTATAGTATTACTATTCATTAGAATACATTAGTAATAGAATATTCTATTAGGTTATATTAGTATATTTTACTATTTAATTAAATTTCTTTTATTATTTAGAATTTTATTATTTAATATTTTTTATATCTTATATCTATTTTTTTTTCTAGAGAATAGAGAAAGCGAGACAAAGTGAGAGAGTTTTGTTTGTGTACGAACGCCTTATGTCTACACCATATCTAAATATAATCGAAATCAAAAACGGAATCGGGATTCCGTTGGATGAATCTCTAAACAAGACATGCCACACAGCAAACAACCTCTGAACTATGCACTTTGATTTGATTAAAATCAATTCTTGTTTCACCTAGGAAAACAAGTTCTGGATGAATTGACAATGCCAACTCGAATAATTCAGCATATTCCACATTAATAGGAGTACATTTATGTTTCTGCTTCACGAATATGATATTTTATGGGCATTTCTAATAATATCAAGCGTTATTCCTATCTTGGCATTTGTAATTTCAGGAGTTTTAGCCCCGGTTAGTGAAGGACCCGAGAAGCTCTCTAGTTATGAATCGGGCATAGAACCTATGGGGGACGCTTGGTTACAATTCCGAATCCGCTATTACATGTTTGCTCTAGTTTTTGTTGTTTTTGATGTTGAAACGGTCTTTCTTTATCCATGGGCAATGAGTTTCGATGTATTGGGTGTATCCGTATTTATCGAAGCTTTAATTTTCGTGCTTATCCCAATTGTGGGTTCAGTTTATGCATGGCGAAAAGGAGCGTTGGAATGGTCTTAACTGAGTATTCAGACAATAAAAAAAAAAAGGAAGGAAAAGATTACATTGAGACAGTTATGAATTTGATTGAGTTTCCGTTACTTGACCAAACAACCCCCAATTCAGTTATTTCAACTACATCGAATGATCTTTCGAATTGGTCAAGACTCTCCAGTTTATGGCCG